ATCTTTTTCTCACCAATGTCTTGTGCATTTGCTCCACTAGTGTTCTGTTCGATAGGAACAGATTTGATAAATACTGATAACTCTCGGATAGAGTATTAGCACGGAAACTTTCCCTAGAACTATCGGTTCTTCTATACCGTCTCCGGCGCTCATTCAACCATTCATAGCGCTGTTCTTGCGTCTCCCCGAAAATCCAGCTTTTTTTGATAGATTTGATTTCGGAAGTAACAAACCACTTGAATATCTCTTCATCTGCATCTGCAAAGAATTCGCGAGGTGAAAATATAGAGGCAAGGGCCGGATCGTCGGATAGGACCAAGGATGGATTTCCAGGGTTCCAAAGGAATTGGCTTATTCGAAAAAGGACTTGTTCTTTGGAAAATCGAATTTTAGCTCGTGTCATGTACATACTCTGCAAGAACGCATCGTAAAACTTATCACGGATTTCAAAATTATACCTGTCAAATCGAGGTTCAAACCCATCGTCAGCTTGATCGTCAAGCTGATAATACGTCTCCCTCTCCTTCTTTTGCTCAACCTCGTCAAGAGGATTAGGATTCGGTTCAACTTCATCTTCATCATAATACGAATCATTCTCTTGATCATTCTCTTCAAGCTCATCCTCGTCATATTCCTCAACAAGGAACTGGATCCGCTTGCCCCAAAATGAACCGTACCAACTAGGAACTCCCACTTCCTCCTCATTGCTCCTTTCGACCCAATCATATAGAAAGCTCCAAGGGCACCATATTCTAGGAGACCAAACTATGAAATTGGAGAACACCTTCCGCAGGTCGACTTTTATCCCATCTATAAACACCTCCGACCAGTCATAAACAAAGCTCTGATCAATCATAGATATAAATGCATTGTGTATTATATCTGCGGGAGGCCTTGGTTCGGGCCGACGAAGCAATGGCACTCGATCCTTATCAAACTGACTGCAATCTTTTTCTGTCCGTGATAATCCCTGTAGATCTGTCCGTGAGAATCCCTCTAGAACGCCTTCTATTTCTAATAGGTTCTCCACTAGCTCAAAATCATCCTCAACGAGTTTACCATAAGCGATCCTATTGTTTTCATCTGGTTCGGGTGGAGACCAAAGATCTTGAGCGACCGATCCGGCAGAACACTTCAAAAGATAAAGAAGTATCGTTAATTTCTTCATGCTCATTCCAAGTTCGTAGTACGATCTGTACAAATAAGAATCCCCTTCGCGACAGAATGTGTTCCGCAAATAGATAGATATAGGATCTATGGGGCAATTACTTAGAAGTAAATTTTGTGCTATAGCCCTTCCTATCTGATAGAAAAGGAGCCGAGAATTCTGAACCGGTATTACATGGGCGTTCAAATCCCAAGTTTGTCTATGACGAGCGAATCTAATTGTATTTTCGTCTATAATTGATTTCCCCTGTGAAATACTAATCGATAGGGCCTCATTGGTAAGTGCTATAAGATCTTGTGTATTGGAACCCATGGTTATGGCCGCGAATCCATTAGCCTGGAACGCGTTTTTGTCCAAGCTAAATCCCCTCTTATATGCAAGAGTGCAAAATTGCTTTCGTTGTTGTGGAATAAGAGGCCTTCGTACCTTAATGCACGTATCTAATCTATGCGGAGCTATTAGAGAGGGATGCACTAGTTGAGGAATATGGGTCGAAGCAATAACAAGATTATTTCCAGTGGAAGATCTTTCACAATCCCAGGAGAGAACGTTCACTAATAGCTCGAGGGAGAAGGCACCCGAATCCCTAAAATGCAGCTCATGAATGTTTGGAATCCATATTATGCAAGGAGACATTGCTTTTGTTAATTCGATTTGAAGGCTGATATAAAATTGGGCTACGCGATACACCGTGTCCATCTCCTCAGTTAGCGCATCCGTCCTAGTTAGCTGTTCCAGCTCCACATTAATATCGTCATGAGCATCCAGATCATTAAAAAGATCGGCACGAGCATCAACCTCAAGATCCATACCGTCAAAAATATGAATATCTTGATTAATAGCCTCAATATCGTCACGAACATCAAAAAAAATCTCGACCCCATAATCATCCTCATCATCATCCTCATCCTCATCATCAACAAAACGATAAACTGTATCCCGGAACTTGTCCAGATATATCGTAATGAAAGGAAGACAGGAGTTTCTCGTTAGGTATTTGACCAAATAGGATCGTCCAAGTCCTATAGAACCTATCACTAAAATACCCCTAGAGGGGGATACGGCTAAGCGGAGCGAAAAGGGTTGTAGATCAGATCGGGCATGAACACTATAAGCCTCAGACGGGGTTCGTGCATAAGTGAGTGTCTGATAATGAGCAAGGAATATCCGTCTTTCTGCTAAAGAGGATGTATCGAACTCATAATTTAGTAGATCCTTATTATGAAGGTCAACTAAGGTTCGTAAGTAAATTTCTCCCGGTTGGTCTATCATTTCAGAATTAAAGTCATTCTTTGAGAAATGATCACTATCAGTCAGACTCCATAAAATTTG